GCTTATAGATATGGGCACAGCTTTCTTCTCTGTAGAGATTTTCATTGATCGTAGCTAATTAGGCGGCAACAACCGAAGAAGCAGAAGAAGCTGCTACCGCGAATAAGGATCTGGGTTGGCTTCTTCTTTTTCTGAGTCTTAAGTAAGAAAAGAACCATTAGTTGGTCGCTGGTCTTATGGTAATGGTGACTATCTGCTTTGTTTCCAATGCGTAGTAGTTCTCAAGTGTAGGAGGTGCTTTTAGCTTTGGAAAGAGTACGCGTGCCCGTATAGGTGGCATGCCAGTATAGTATAGTTGTCTTTCTGGTAATAGTTTTAGTTGCAGTTATGCTCCGTGGTGACAACCTTTGAGTTGATGGTATGGGTATTGGAAGTGTTAATAGTTTGGTGATTGTATTGCTAGATCTATTCTTCCTATACCTAATTCTCTAGTCATAGATGTATTGTTGCGAATGCGCCTCAGTCTCCAGTGTTTTAGGAAGTGAGCGCGAAGTTCCCAATGTGAGAGGCACGGAGTGAGGAACCCCTGTCCCACTCCAAGCTAAGCCTGCTGAGCAAGATGCATTGCGATTTCCTCTTCTGTGGACGCACTGGAATATGATCCGGGACTAATTCCTGAGACATCGATCAGGTCAGAGATCTTAGGAGTAGATGCCGGGGGGAGAAGGAATTCTACGACTGATTGAGCCAACAAATCCTAGCTAGAATCTAATCTGGAAAGAACTTGGAACTCTCAACCATAGCTTTGATTTGCTTTTCTTATTGGCAGAAGTCAAGGCGATTTTAATCTCAAAGAGGCCGATAGGACCAGTATCGGACGAGATATTGACAAAAGGAAAATCATTCCATTCTTGTCCCTTCTTGGATTTGAAAACGAAAAGTACGTTCGGGCAGAAGTCTTGTATGAGTTAGCCACTGCTTCAAGCAGAAAATGGAATTTTCCTTGTTGAAAACAAGAGATTCCAAGAGGAGTTAGATAGGGAAACGGAGACTTTACCTGTAAGTCAGTATATTGACAGTGCCCCAAGACAATCTGAAGCACTGACTGGAATCAATCAGCAGCTGAATGCAAGGATTACTTCAATAAACAATTGAAACCAACAAGACCTTTTCTTTTCCATCAGGAGACCATTCAAAGCCTGAAAGAAGAAGGTTGACTCGGCAATCTCAATTTCGTATGAGAAGAAGGTTGACTCGGCAATCTCAATTTCGTATGAGTGATGGTTGACTCATGAAAGTGCAATGGAAGGGTGAAAGCCGATGAACGCCTTTCAGTCGAGTCACTGGGGTTCCTCTCGCAACGAGTGCTCGAGTATATTAGTGTTCAGTATATCATGTTAGTGTTCAGTATAGCCGGGATTGTAGTTCAATCGGTCAGAGCACCGCCCTGTCAAGGCGGAAGCTGCGGGTTCGAGCCCCGTCATTCCCGACCTAGGATCTGATGTATCGATCAATTAATCTCTCATCAGTTACGAAATATATAGCTATAAAAAAAAAAGCTAGAAATAGAATTTAACTTAGTTTCTCAGCCTCTAGGAATTCCTAAGCGTTAGCGAAGAAAGAAGCCTACTTGAAGAAGGCTGCCAAGAGGAGAGCAAGCGCCCTACCCGAGTCTCCAGCGAGAAGCGTTTTATATATAATATAAATTATTATCGATCGAAACCTAAAGCCAAGTGCATCGATCGGTTTCCTTGCGTTGGGAGGGAGATTGAATGAACGCTTGAAAGCTAGCGGGGACTCAGAGAGAAGAGAGCCAGGGATATCCAACCCAGGAATCGCACGCAGGCTTCCCGCCCCCTTTCTCTGACGAGGGCGAAGCAGAGATCGAATGCTTCCAAAGCAGGGAAAAGAAGATAGGAAGATTGGATGGAAAATCGAGGGTGGGAGCCGAAGGCCCCATCTACATATATACGCACTGGTACCACCATGAAGACTGTGTTCCCACTGGGTGAAGAATCAGATTTATGACCATGGATAATAAGATCCAATTGATTGATGGAAGTCGACTCGACGATCAGGTAGCCTCATCCCATTCTTTAAAGCAGTAGCGAACAAAGGACGCCGACAAGGAAGAGGCGTTCCTCGGAGTGAGAAAGCTCAATCCAAGACATGAAAGCGGAATCACAACTGTGCTTAAATCCCTACTTCCACCGAGGGAAAAGTCCTCCTATTCCTTTCACCAGTTCAGGGCAAATGATGAAGGGGTTTCCGGCGCAAATGAATAGTAGAAAAAGGTCGATTCCTCCTTGCAGTTGATTCACTTTCACTTTAGTTGGACATGGCAAGGAAAGCAGGAATGTCATCAGGCTCAGACCTATTCTTGCAAATAAAAAGAGACTCGCTCTAGTCCCGTAACCATTCGTAAGGAGGGGGCGGTGGTCGAATGAATAGAATGTCCGAGTAAGGAGAACTAGCCAAGCTTCTTCACAAGCGAAGGAATTGCAGCCTAACCATCTGTGAGATCGGAGACTTCGAGAGGCTCTGACGCCCTCTTTAACGCCACTCTTTCCGAGTCTCGGACATGAAGCTTACGATTGATTTTGTTAGTGAGAAGCTCAGTTCCGCTTTAAGCCCGACAAGCGGGTGGTTTGGTTGGTTGTTGATAGAGGACTCGAAATAGCTTTATTTGCACCGTTCCCTTCTTTATCGAATAGGGGTTCCTCCGTCACTTCAAATTTGACTAGGGATGAGAACCAGAGAACGCTCTCCACTAAGACTCCCGTATGATATGCAGGTTAAAGCTCCCGTTTCAGATGCTGAAGGCTCGTTGAGACCTCTTCTCTTTTCCGCACCAATCTTAATTGACTACTACATCTTTATTTGGGTGTATAGCTCAGTTGGTAGAGCATTGGGCTTTTAACCTAATGGTCGCAGGTTCAAGTCCTGCTATACCCAAACCTACCTTACCACTATATAGTCAAGATGCGTAGTAGCGTTCTAAGATCACTGAGGGGAAAGTTGGTCATAAATTTGGAGAGTACACGGAAACTCAGACTTTCGAGAACAAATATTGGACCGGGAAGAAAAAAGGGACAGAAATCCATAAAGTAAAAAAATATGGCACGAAAAGGAAATCCGATTTCGGTAAGACTTGGAAAAAATCGTAGTTCAGATTCAAGTCGGTTCAGTGAGGGCGACCGCGAAAGTCACCGAATGGGTAAGTCTTTTCCTTCAGTTTATCCTATATTTAAAAAAAAAAGCGTGGGAGGACGTTGCAGATGTCCGGGACGGACACGACTTCTTCTAACGCTAGAAGACCACTGGAAAACACCCGGAACCAGAGCATGTCGTGAAAGAAGCACACTGGATGGGCGTGCTTCGACCGTGTCTCCGGGGCACAGTTGAATGTAGATATCATTAACGCGAGGTGTAGGATACCAGGCCGAGAAACCCAGGCAACCCAACCCCCCCCTATGCGCCGATCGCTAGCGCATCCAGGTCCCCGGCGCCCAGCTCTGCGGGGGAGGCCTAGTCTGATCTGAGAAGTGCTAATTCGGTTCGGATAGACTTCAAAAAAGAACGCCGCCGCCCAATAATAAAAATCAAACAAGTGCTAAGTTTCAGATAGTGAATAAACCGAAACGAAAGAAGAGAGGTTTCTCGCTTCGGCGCCTAAAGCGCACTATGCTCCGTTTTAACAAATGAGAGTTTTCGGTGGAACCGGTGAAACCACGCGAGCTGGTTAGATGTGTGGGACAGAGGGCTCGTAGTACCTGTTAGCGCAGCTATGCAGTGGAAGGGAAGGAGCCTATAAATCGACCCCTTCCTTCTTTTTTTCTTTGAAAAAAAAGCAGTACAAAGAGATTAGACTCTCGGATGAGACTAAGCGGCCACCGACCGTTCCGACGCACCCCTGACCGATTTTGATTAAGACCGAAAACCTATCTAAAATGAAGCCTAGTTTAAGCTGTCAAACAAATGATAGAATTGAAATTATAGAAAATATCCCGGGAAGAAATATAGATAGAGTTTTGCTCAATAAAGGGAAGATTCGTAGAAAAGGATAAGTTGTTTCGCGAAGGCTGCAATCTTTCTAAAGAAACAAGCGAGAAACTTGACTTTGAGAAAAAAAGGTGCTTGTTGCCGGTAAGTAAGCTTGTTTTATATCAATAAAGGCGAAAGGTTTTTGAATATTATAAAGACGCGTTAGCACTTTCGTTTTTAATAAGTTTAGGCTTAACTAATAAGATAGAAAGGGCTTGTTTGTTAATTTAATTAGGGTGCGCTGGTTTAGAACCCTATACACAACAAAGGGCTTTTCCTTTCAAATGACAACTGCCTCTTCCTGTTGCGAGGGCCTTGCACGAAACCAAACCGCCCCCCCCCGCCCCAATCAAGTACCAGTTGCTTCGCAGCGCGGGTAGCCTACTTAGGTTAGGAGGAAGAACCCCTCAGTTCTTACTAACCTCCGGTGTGTAATCAACATGTTGCTAGCTTCAACTCGGTTGAATAAGAATCATTGATTCTCTCTCCTGTCCATTTCTTATTCATTCAGGGCGCTCGGCCGGTGCTCCTTTCTCAAACCAAAACGACTCTGAACGTTAGGGAAGATAAGACCACCTGAGCGAACCGATCAAAGGGACTTGACTTATCCGAACCGAACAATAGCAGCTTAAAGCTAAGCCTCTCACGAGCAGCGTCGCTGCGCGGGGAGGAGCATCTCAAAGTATGAGGCAAAAGATCAAGCGCTTTGACTTTGTCTCCCGGGATCCACCACAGGTTGGGTTTGAGAGCCGTGTGATGGGTGACTATCCAGCACGGTTCGGAGAGCACTTTTAGTCTTTGTTGGTGAATGGAAGCCCCCCTATCAAGCAAAAAAGAAGCGGCTCTTTCTACGGTGGGGTCACTATTGACTCTATTTATTATTATGGTAAATTTGTGTATCAAGATGTCAATCTGAGATCTTATTTTGGTTCGATACGTCCACCTACGAGACTCACCTTTGGCTTTCGTCTCGGTAGGTGTATTCTTCTACATTTTCCTAAAAGAACATTCATTCATTTCTTTCTTCCCCGTCGACCACGACGACTGAAACGACGTGAAAAAACTAGACCCGGAAAGGAGAAGGGCCGGTGGTGGACGACATTCGGGAAAGCCGGGCCGATCGGGTGTCTTCGCGACGATACAGAAGAAGAACGAAACGAAGTGAGAGGCCGGGGATCAAGAAAGTCGCAAATAAATATGCTGGGCTGGACGAAAAAAAAACAACGCTATGGATACCATGACCGATCACCATCGATAAAGAAGAATCTTTCTAAATCACTTCGGATCAGCGGGGCCTTCAAGCATCCGAAATACGCCGGGGTTGTAAATGACATAGCGTTCCTGATAGAAAATGACGACTCCTTCAGAAAAACGAAGTTATTCAAGTTCTTTTTCCCAAAGAAGTCCCGCTCCGACGGCCCGACGAGTTATCTACGGACCCTCCCTGCAGTGCGCCCCTCCTTGAATTTTTTGGTCATGCAATACTTTTTTAATACAAAGAACCAAATGAATTTCGACCCCGTCGTAGTTCTCAATCATTTCGTGGCACCGGGCGCGGCTGAACCATCTACGATGGGGAGAGCGAATGCACAGGGAAGAAGCTTACAGAAGAGAATACGTTCTCGTATCGCTTTTTTTGTAGAAAGCTCGACCAGCGAGAAAAAGTGTTTGGCCGAAGCCAAAAATAGGTTGACCCACTTCATTCGCTTGGCAAATGATCTTCGCTTCGCGGGAACAACTAAAACCACCATCTCGCTCTTTCCATTCTTCGGTGCTACCTTTTTCTTTCTAAGAGATGGGGTTGGGGTGTATAATAACCTTGATGCCCGGGAACAACTACTCAATCAATTAAGGGTCAAATGTTGGAACCTTTTGGGTAAGGATAAGGTAATGGAATTGATAGAGAAATTCAAAAACCTAGGTGGGATAGAAGAATTGATAAAAGTAATAGATATGATGATAGAAATCATACTGAGAAAGAGAGGAATTCCGTATAGGTACAACTCTTATTTTTACGAAGTAAAAAAAATGCGATCTTTCTTGTCTAATAGAACAAACACTAAGACCTTAATTGAGTCAGTCAAAATAAAATCTGTTTATCAAAGCGCTTCTCTGATTGCTCAAGACATCTCTTTTCAACTGAAGAACAAAAGAAGATCATTTCATTCCATTTTTGCTAAAATAGTGAAGGAGATTCCAAAAAGGGTGGAGGGAATCCGTATATGTTTTTCCGGTCGATTAAAAGACGCAGCAGAAAAAGCTCAAACTAAATGCTATAAGCATAGAAAAACTTCTCGTAATGTATTTAACCAGAAAATCGATTATGCTCCTGCGGAAGTATCTACTCGTTACGGAATCTCAGGTGTCAAAGTGTGGATTTCATATAGTCAAAAAAAAGGGGGACGTGCTATATCCGAAACGTACGAAATATAGTAAATATCGTAAAGGCAGATGTAGTAGGGGTTGCAAACCGGATGGTACAAAACTGGGTTTTGGAAGATATGGCACTAAAAGTTGTAAAGCTGGTCGTCTTTCATATCGAGCCATTGAAGCAGCGCGTCGGGCTATAATCGGACACTTCCATCGTGCTATGAGCGGACAATTCCGAAGAAATGGTAAGATATGGGTAAGAGTTTTCGCGGATCTCCCTATTACCGGGAAACCTACAGAAGTAAGAATGGGAAGAGGAAAAGGAAATCCTACGGGTTGGATTGCTCGTGTGTCCACGGGACAAATCCCATTTGAAATGGATGGTGTGAGTTTGGCAAATGCTCGACAAGCCGCTACATTAGCGGCTCATAAACCATGTTCGTCAACCAAGTTTGTTCAGTGGTCGTAACGTAATTGGTTAAGGGGGAGAAAGCGGGCCGAGAATCTTATGTCAAAAGGACCAAGGATGATCTTTTCGGAAAGGAGGAGTAGGAGGAGTCAGCTTATTCTATAGATACTGTAAAAGCCAACTCATGTTTCCACTCAATTTTCATTACGAAGATGTATCACGTCAAGATCCGTTGCTCAAACCGAATCACGCCAACGTTATGGAAGTTCCTGGATCGTGTGAAATAAGAGTAGTACCAAAGGCACCCTATAATTTCATAATAAAAAATGGAAAATTGGCTATGGAGATTCCGCGCGGTCAGAAATTCATACAGACACAAAGGGGTTCGACAGGAAAGTCCTTTCGATCTAATCCATTCTTGGGGTCAAATAAAGACAAAGGATATGTAAGTGACCTAGCACGACAAAGCACTCTCCGAGGGCATGGAATGTCTAATTTTTCGGTCAGAATCTCGACAGTAATGTCTCTGTTAGATTTTCCGGTCGAAATACGGAAAAACTCCATTCAATTCTCGATGGAAACGGAGTTTTGCGAATTCTCCCCGGAACTGGAAGATCATTTCGAGATCTTCGAACATATTAGAGGGTTCAATGTGACTATTGTCACTTCGGCCAACACACAAGATGAGACTTTACCACCGTGGAGCGGCTTTTTGCAAAAAGATGAGGGGGAAACTCAGTAAGATGTCGGAGAAGCAAAATAGTAGAGATCACAAACGTAGATTGCTCGCGGCTAAATTTGAATTGAGACGAAAGCTTTATAAAGCCTTTTGTAAAGATCCCGATCTTCCTAGTGATATGCGGGACAAACATCGTTATAAGTTGTCCAAGTTGCCAAGAAATAGTTCCTTTGCACGAGTAAGAAACCGATGTATTTCCACGGGTCGCCCTCGTTCTGTATCTGAGTTCTTTCGAATTTATCGTATCGTTTTTCGTGGATTAGCATCTCGAGGTTCTTTGATGGGCATAAAGAAATCGTCTTGGTAGCACCACCAAACCAATAGAACAAAGAAAGGTTAGCTCCGCAGCTGGTCCACAAGCAAGGTAAGTAAGTCCATTACCAGCCGGCTCCGGACCGAAAAGACCTAACAGAGTAATCCCTTATCTTGGATCGGAGATGCGAACGGGGCGGGAATCGAAGTGGGGGACCTCTCTACCGCTTGTGTCTATTTCCTGTCAAGTATGCTCCCCAGACATAGACTACGTACAGGTAGTACTCTTGGAAAGAAAGATATAATGCGTGAACATAACATTAAGTTACGAATGTAACTCCCGACTACTCTTCTAAATATACTAAGGCGGAGAACTCTTGTTCATTGGAGCGCCGTAGTGCGGAGGGATGAACCCATCATGGAAGTCCGAGTTGGGACTGAGCCTTCCGAATGATAATGCTTTGTTTCGTTGGAAAAACCAACGCAAATCTCATATTGACTTTCTATCGCCCTACTTCTAAGGATAGATAGAGAGAGTTACTTTATGAAATTCTCTCCCTTATAAAGCAGCGCAAGTCGGCCCCCCCAGAACAAAGCCCTACTCCCGAGAGGCACGGAGTGACTCGACTAAAAGGAGAGGTCCAAATGGACTTCCGTGAATTACAGTGATCCAGTCTCACGGATATGGGGCCTCGCCGGAGATGGCAGGGCAAAACCTGATGGACCTTTTTTTTTCTCAAGAGGTTATTTCGAGAATCAACCAACCGACGAGACGAATTCGAGGATGTGTTAAAATAAAGTCTAACCGCCAAGGCAAGTCCCATGGATAAGCCCAGCCTCCCTCTCGTTTCACTCCCGAGGAACGCCTTTTCAGTCGAGTTGCTAAAGCACCTCTCCTTACAGTCGAGCTTCTTTGTTCCTTCGGACCTCTCGCCCAAATGAAATAGGATGAATCCAATCAATAAGCTTATTGATTGATTCAGAGCGCAGCGAAGCCAAATTAAATCAAGGCAAAGGGGGGCTTACTTTTCCTGACGCTGAGTCATCCTATTCAAATTTAGCTATGCTAATGTAACAGGAAAAGTATTCAGATGATATGGATCCCAAGAGATGAGCGAGAACCTCCAATTGCTTAAGGATCGCACTCCGCTGTCCCGCTTGGTGGACGAGATCTTCTCTCGGGGTCATCCTGGGTTACTGAAGGGTTGTCCGACTGCTCGGTGACCGAATCAGAGAAGTTTTGACCGCTTTCTCTTCTCTACAGCACTCTCGGACTGATCATCCAATCCATCTTGCTGCGACAAAGCAAGCTTAGGAATGAATCTAAGAAATTTAGGTCTCTGCCCGCTTGAAAGATTCTTCTTTCCTCTTCGGTGAAAGAGGGCAAAGGTGTGTAGGAGAAAGAATTCTAAAAACGTCGACGCTTAATTCGCCCCCGAGGAACGCTTTCAAAAGTCAAAGAAAGGCTCAAATATCAATATATATATTTTAGGATATTTTAGGGCCCTAGAACGCAAAAAAAAGTGGGTGAACAAGAGTTGTCACGATAGGAAAGAGAAATGACTATAAGGAACCAACGATTCTCTCTTCTTAAACAACCTATATCCTCCACACTTAATCAGCATTTAGTAGATTATCCAACCCCGAGCAATCTTAGTTATTGGTGGGGGTTCGGTCCGTTAGCTGGTATTTGTTTAGTCATTCAGATAGTGACTGGCGTTTTTTTAGCTATGCATTACACACCTCATGTGGATTTAGCTTTCAACAGCGTAGAACACATTATGAGAGATGTTGAAGGGGGCTGGTTGCTCCGTTATATGCATGCTAATGGGGCAAGTATGTTTCTTATTGTGGTTTACCTTCATATTTTTCGTGGTCTATATCATGCGAGTTATAGCAGTCCTAGGGAATTTGTTTGGTGTCTTGGAGTTGTAATCTTCCTATTAATGATTGTGACAGCTTTTATAGGATATGTACTACCTTGGGGTCAGATGAGCTTTTGGGGAGCTACAGTAATTACAAGCTTAGCTAGCGCCATACCTGTAGTAGGAGATACCATAGTGACTTGGCTTTGGGGTGGTTTCTCCGTGGACAATGCCACCTTAAATCGTTTTTTTAGTCTTCATCATTTACTCCCCTTTATTTTAGTAGGCGCCAGTCTTCTTCATCTGGCCGCATTGCATCAATATGGATCAAATAATCCATTGGGTGTACATTCTGAGATGGATAAAATAGCTTTTTACCCTTATTTTTATGTCAAGGATCTAGTTGGTTGGGTAGCTTTTGCTATCTTTTTTTCTATTTGGATTTTTTATGCTCCTAATGTTTTGGGACATCCCGACAATTATATACCTGCTAATCCGATGTCCACCCCGCCTCATATTGTGCCGGAATGGTATTTCCTACCGATCCATGCCATTCTTCGTAGTATACCTGACAAAGCGGGAGGTGTAGCCGCAATAGCACCAGTTTTTATATGTCTCTTGGCTTTACCTTTTTTTAAAAGTATGTATGTGCGTAGTTCAAGTTTTCGACCGATTCACCAAGGAATGTTTTGGTTGCTTTTGGCGGATTGCTTACTACTAGGTTGGATCGGATGTCAACCTGTGGAAGCACCATTTGTTACTATTGGACAAATTTCTCCTTTGGTTTTCTTCTTGTTCTTTGCCATAACGCCCATTCTGGGACGAGTTGGAAGAGGAATTCCTAATTCTTACACGGATGAGACTGATCACACCTGATCAGTGAAAAATTTTGACACCAATCATTTACATATTACACCAAGAATTGACAAGCGGATAAGTTTTCTAGTTTGCTATGTTGATATAGCTTAGATAGGGAAAAGATAACTCCACTATAGGGTAGGGCTGTACTTCAAAAATAAAAAAGGGTCCCTCTCCCCCTTTTTTATTAAAAAATCAAAAAAGAGGCCCCGCCCCCCAAGGCCTAAGGGGCCCCCTCTGATAAAGAAAGAAAAAAAATATAGAACTACCTTTACTGCAAGAATATAAATGACTCGCTATTCACTCGAGGTTTCTGGGTCATAATGTAGGAGAGATGGCCGAGTGGTTTAAGGCGTAGCATTGGAACTGCTATGTAGGCTTTTGTTTACCGGGGGTTCGAATCCCTCTCTTTCCGTACCTTTACCTAATTCACCAACGTTACCGACCGCCATGTATAAAATAAAAATCGAGACCTCTAAGAGTCAGACCTTTTTTTGAGATTATTTTTTTCTAATTACTTTTGTTTTGTATGAAAAAAAAAGCGGAAAGAGCGGACAACGAATGAAAATCTCTGAACGTGATACGTAAATGGGAGAAAAATATGGATGAAACCCCTTATCTATCTTTCCTTCGGCAAAAAAAGGTTTATGAAGCCATCCTCGCCTCGGGGATAAGAGATCTTTCGATTCTGGAGAGTAAGCTTCAAGCTCAAGATCTCATTTGTGATCTTCTTCTTCGCGAACCTAATCTCAAGTGAACATTTCTTATTGAATTCTCAATTTTCGTATAAAAATACCTGCCTTTCATTTTATTGAAGAGAAAACCTCCCCCCATTTGAACGAAGTCTCTGGCCTTCCCCGTTATGACTTTAGAGTATCTCTCACGTCTTATAAGTCACTTAAAAATGAATGGGCGGATAGGACCACTCCTGCTTGCTCTTGGCCTTGGCTGCTTAGAGACATCCCTTTAGTTCAGAGAATGGAATTAGGAATTTGATTTTCGTCTTCTTGTAGGTCGGTCATATGTTCAATCAGGAATTCCATCTCTTCTTTGCTTTCTGGTACCGGTTTGAGTTCCTTTGTTCAAATAAATATCTACCCATGTCAGGCTTCCCTTCCCGGTAGTACTTCTGTTCTTCTTCTGTCTGAGGCAAAGGCGAATCCCTTATACTGTATACGGTCGAGCTGGCTTGGCTGGTACATCAAGCATATCGGCATATTGCTTGTTCGGTGTGGTACACATATCTGTCAATGTCAATCAAGTAATAGAATTCATTCCCACTGTCTGAAGAAAACGTGAAGAATTTCCAGTTTATGAGCTTGGAAGACCCGTTGAAGTCCCCGAATAAAGGGGAAAAGGCTATAAGTAGGCCGTTTGCTATTGCTAGAAGGGCTGCTCGCCTTTATACGGCTTGGCTTCGCTATCGCTCCTATGTAGTGGTGATCGGCCTCAAAAGTGGTATTCCTGCCATACAAGCCTATTTTTTCTAGTGCTAGAAGCTTCGCCAGAAGCAAGCAAGACGAGGGAGCGGAGCTTCGTAGACAAGGCTCGTTACGTACTTGACTGACGAGCTGTCTACTAAACGAGCGTTAGAGCGAGCGAGTTAAGCCTCTAAAGTTTGATAGCTCTTCCCCCTCCCTCACCTTACTCTTCAATTTCCGCTTAAGCTTCCCCGGTTTGGGGGATTAATTGATTGGATACCCGAGAACCATAATCTTTCCTAGGAACAGCTTCTACGACGATAGATAGGGGTCAGCTTTCTTTGGCATCTATGCCCCCTGCCCTCCAAACAGTATGGGAGCCTTTCAGCTCGTACTGCTCACACTCCTAGATCTTCACGGCACCTCCTCCACCATAGTGTGAGCTGCTCCCAGCGGAGAAAAGCAAGGCCTACTTCGAAATTAGCTTTCAACAACGTCAACAACACCACGAAAAAAGTCAACAATGGTTGCCCACTAATCTGATCATAGGTGAAATCCAATCCCTTCGCTTCGCGCCAGGCTTTGAAACCGTAAGTCAGGCGCCTTCGGCCCTCTCCTTTCAGTCGAGTTGCTAAAGCACCTCTCGGAAGCGAGAAAGCGAGCAGCAAGCTGAAAAAAGGGAAAAGTGGTTTTATAAAGCAAAATAAGCTAAGGGGGCTGGCTAGGAATCGCAAGAATTGAGAAGGGTGGGAAAGACAGGTTCGGAAATGGCCGGATTAGCAGGAGGAAGGTCTTGAAGAGCCTGAAACAAAGAAAGGTGTACATAAAAAAAGAGGCTGGTTATGGCCTTTACTTGATAGGACTCCTTTCCCATCTATCTTGACCGGGAAGAGGGGATAAAAAACCTTGCTAACGCCCTGCCCACCCTTCTGGATCCCTCATATTTATGATTCCAGGCTTCCCGGACTCGTAATAGACGGCTAAGAACAAGAAGAGGGTCAGTAGTCTCTGCCGTTGCAGGTCCTTCTCCTTCCGCTGAGACGGCCCTCTTTTTTTGTTTGTTCACCGCGGCACGAAATCATGAAGAAGCTGGAATAACTCAGAAAGAGAGTGGCGCCTAGCCGTTGAGAGCGTCTATTATCTTTGTAGAGGAACAGTACGATCTTGGACTGGCCCCCTTCGCATGACCTAGAAAGATAAAGAAGTCCATGCTACTATAAGGCCTCTAAACTCCTCCCTCAGGACACTATTGCGTTGCCCATGGGGACGGGGTAGCCCCGACTTCCATAGGTCCTTGGTTCGACCTCCTAATGAGAATTGAGGTCCTTGCGCGGGCGTCTCATCCCTAAGACTTGCTTGCTCTGTATGGAGTGCCCTGTGGTTCCTCGAGTGCCAGCCGCAGAGAGGAATGCCATCAACTAGGGCGCTATTGGCCACTAACCACTCGCTCGCCAGCCGCTCGGGCTCCGCGTTTCAAGTTCGTTATCCTAACCGTCCCCTCTGCTCCACCGGGTGCCTGGCCCCTTCTTCTATCTTATCTACTGCCTTGCTCCTCGGCTCCCTACAGCTCCAGCCGCTCGCTGTAATAGCTTGCTTCTCGGGTGGCTCGCACCCCCGGGTGGTGCGGCTGAGCCAGAGTGGGCTCAACAGTCGGCCTATGTTTCCGGGCGCACGCGTAAAGGCATGATTAGTTCCACAAATCTCACTGCACTGACCATAGTAAACTCCTTCTCGTTGTACCAAAATAGAGATTTGATTTAAACGACCAGGTACAGCATCACATTTGACACCTGAGGAAGGTACAGCCCAACTATGAGGTACATCAGCAGATGTTACAATAATACGTAGATGAGTTTTGGCTGGTACAACCACTCTATTGTCCACTTCTAATAAACGTGATTGACCCAATTCTAGATCTTCTTCTGGAATCATATAACTGTCAAAAGTGAGTGACTGCTCATCGGAACTGTTATAGTCAGAATACTCATAAGTCCGATACCATTGATGTCCAATAGCTTTGATAGTAATGGCTGGATCTACTACTACCTCGTCCATTGAGTATAAGAGAGCAAATGATGGTATAGCAATGAACATCGAGATGAGACTAGGAAAGATGGTCCGAAGAATCTCGATAGTAGTTCCATGAACAATCCTTTGCGGGATTGCATTTTCTTTATAGTGGAAATGCCATAAAGCGCGAACCAAGATCCATAATACGAAAACCAAAATCAGAATGAGGAAGAAAAAGATATCGTGATGTAAGTCTATTATTCCTTGCATTATAGGTGTAGCTGCGTCTTGAGATCCTAATTGCCATGGTTCCGCTGCATCACAAGGAGAAATTGTGAGGAATAACCATTTTAGAACAATCATTTTCAAAGCAAAGGTTCCTTCATTGACTGCTCCGCTCCCCCCCAAACAAAGAGAGACTGATTCTGACTCTCCCAATTAAGGAAGACGGAAATGACTGGTGCCGGTTGGTCCAACCAAGAAAAAAGAGATGGGAATTTTGGGCGTAAGATTCTTCTTCTTCTTACAATATTTTGAGTTAGATGAACAGAGATCACTCCACAAAGCGGCCTTCTTCTTATATACGTATTATTCTGTCATGGGTTGTTAGCTGTGTTCTATCGTAGCTATCTCTGTTCAACACTTGGAGGGAGCGAGCAACGGCCTGCGAGCGATCGTAGCTACTTCCCTTAGTTTTGTTTCAAACTCTTCTCTTTTTTCCTTTTTTCTTACTTTTCCATCTATATAAAGAGAAAGTTTTGGATTCCTGATGTGCTCCGTAGAGCTAAAATAGGGTTTCATCAAATCCTCGCTATATAAAGAGAAAGTTTTGGATTTCTGATGTGCTCTTACGAAGGAAAATTGGATTGCTAACTTTTGCATCTATATAAAATGAAAAGAAAGATTTGTGTGTAGCTCGCCGAGGTACGGAGTGACTCTTACTCAACTTCGATGAAATCAATCTCATATGCCGAGATCAAGGTTCAAACAAAAACAAGAACAGAAATAGATCAAAGTCAAAGGGAAAGAAGGGATGCTGTTCATGCGGGGAAGAAGGACATTTTAAGAAGAATTGTCCCAGTAGAAAGGCTTATCATGATAAGACAAAAGACCAGAACACAGTAAGAGGAGAGTCTGCTATGGTAAAAGGAACAGAGGTCAAGCGTGTGGATGTCCTATATGCAGCTGAAGCCTTGAATATTACTGATCTGGTTGAACAAGAGTGGATCATGGACACAGGTTGTTCTTACCACATGACACCCAAGAAAGAGTGGTTTGATGAATTGAATGAAGAGATCACAGGGATAATCAAAATGGGAAATGACACAACATCATCAGTGAAAGGAATAGGAAGTATAAAGATCCTAAATGAGGATGGAACAGTGGTGATTCTGACACAAGTGAGGTATGTACCAGATTTAAAGAGAAACCTTATCTCACTAGGAACACTGGATTCACAGGGTTGTGCATATAGAGGTGAAAATTGAATCTTGAAAGTGCTAAAGGGTTGCAGAGTTGTTCTAAGAGGAAAACAGTACGACAGTCTATACTTCCTACAAGGCAAAGTTGTTGAGACAGAAGCTCTCATAACTGAGGACAAGAAGGATGAAACTTCACTGTGGCACAGCAGGTCAGGCCACATGAGTCAAAAAGGGCTAGAACTGCTGGTGAAAAAAGGGTACATTGATGGTAAGAAGGTGTCATCTCTTTATTTCTGTGAAGACAGCATATATGGGAAGGCACACCGTGTGAGCTTTGGAGTTTAAAAGCACACTACAAAACTACCATTCCTCCAAGAGAAGAAATGGCACCAACATTGGTCACTGAAGCACCTTTCGTCAATGAAGGAGCTATCCTCCCCGGCAACAGAGTAGGATAAATGCCATGAAGCTTCCCCGGTCCCTAGGAAGGGCTTTCCCAGACCAATGCAATACCTATATTCTCACTTTACTTCTCTCTGGCAGCTATTGAAATGGAAGTTGGTGAAATGTACGATCGATTTCAGCTCTCTAGGACAGTCAAAGATCCTTTCTTTAGTCCTGCTTTACTATATGATGCCCTACTTTCCCGGTTTTCTGGAAGGTTCTACCTAGATGCCGGAGGAACCCATTCCCTCCGTTGTTGTTGTTATCTGTTGATTTCCTAGCTGACCTTCCTACTCCTGCCTACAGGGCATATCCCACAACAGGTATTAGCTTTTGACAATGATTACACGCTTATTATTCGCGTCACGTCAAATGGAGAACTATGATTGGAACTCTAAGCTGCTTCAGTTTCTCTTAAGTTAAGGGTGCTGATGTTCCCATTGGTCTGGTACTATATTTGATATTCTGGTTAGCTTGACAGGCCTAATTAATAGATACATTTGATTCTGCTTTTCCCAATAATATCAAGCGGGTATAACTCTAACAGTTCCAACTCCCAGGTACTTAACTGCTTCACTTCAGTTGCAATAAACCTGGCTTGGTGTAAACTATTACATATCACCTATGCCCAGGCTCTGGAGACCTCTTCTCTGTCAGACCTCTCTTCCTCCGATCCAACCCTACTGTTTGAAGTGAGCTACAACCACTTTCTTTTTCATTCCTTCCAAACCAAACCAGAATAGACTTCTGTCTTGAGAACAACCAACTTACATGGCTCTATCTACTACGAAAGAGGCAAGGACAGATCCGCCGAAAAAGGATCGGTCTTGAGTCCTCGGGAGATTCGTTGTCGGAATTCTTTGATTCCACCTATCTTCTTGAAGAAGAGGTTCTATCTCAATCAGTTTGGGCTAGTGTGCAATGCCGCTAACCTTCTATCTTTGGTTCACCTTGAACAACCTATCTTAGCAGCTTCTTCTTGTGAGAAAATCAAAAGTGTTGTGTTCTTGCCTTGCCGAGTTCAACCTATCTTTCTAGCACCGGATTTTGTAATGGAATTGCTTTCTATCCTATCTTTTGTATCCTATCTAATGTAGCAAGCGATCTTTGCAACTTCTTATATTCTCATCAGAGGTTGTTGGTGAATAGGTTCTTTTTTTCTACAGATAGAACCAAAGCCCTTCTTCTTGCAACATCCGACTCGTTCACAGCTGATTGATTCAATAGCAACTTCTTCGAGAACAGTGAGAGCAGATTCAATAGCAAGGGCGCAGCTCCTGGTTCTTAGCTTATCACATGGCCCTTTATCATCGAAGACAGTGATCGACATACGAATCGTGAAATGAATTCCTTGGTGGGAAACCCTCCGATCCGATGACTCCCTGATCCTCTCTTTTATCCCCCCATCTATTCACTCCGAGGAACGCCTGTTGTTAGCCAACCAATCCCATGAGCTAGCTTCCCTGGTTTGGTTAGCTTGGGAATAGGTTTCCCCTTACAGGACTTTAGTTACTCGACTGAAAGGAAAGATCGTAAAAGTAGCGTAGAACCCTCTTCCTTCGGGTGTACTTGTCCTATCGAACAAACTTCCTGTAAGGGAGGAATTTATTTCTATTCTATAATACAGAGAAAGAAAGCGGGAAAGAAAACTCACTGGGGAGACGCTTGATTCGCTGCAAATCAGAGTGTAAGAAAGCAAAGAAGAGAAGTCGACAAATAAGCTGCTAGTGCTTGAGTAAGCGGCGTGAGAGTATCCAGTCCTGGGGGAAGAGAAGCTCTAAGCGTACCCGCAGTTCACGTACCAGCTCTTAGAAATGTTCACGTATCCAGTGCTAGTCTTTTCTGTTCCAGTAAGAGTAGTTGGAGGACTAGCTAGTGAATCAGCTGTTAGGGGCAAGGCGCTTGACCAACGGGAGAAGCCAACTCCGTTCCTCCTAACACAGATATCAGATATTAGGCTTGGCAACAGACGCTTTGATATGTGTTACACAGACGCCCTGTAGACATTGAATCGGCTCACTCCGACTTCGATTGCTAAAATGTTGACGTGAATACGCTTGCTGGTTGTGATATGTTCCCTACTATACTACTATTGAAGACCTTGACTTTTGATCTTCCTTCTAGGAGAATTCATCAAACCTTGCTTATCCTTCTGATGAGCAAGCTTTTCCTCTAACTAAGTTAGACTGCCTCTTACGAGCAGGTAACCTACCTTCTAAACCATGCCCACTATACTTTCTTCTAAGCCAGCTTTTCACTCTTTGTTTTCGTATCATCTCATTGGACTTATTTCAAACAAACTCGTTACACTCGCACCTGATACACGGGAACGAAGAAAACTACATGGGGAGCACGCTTACACCTGCAAGAACTAAGGGTCCAGACCAAGCACAGACAGATAGAACCAGACATAAAAAATCTTCCTTTGCACAATGCCTATCAGATATGGAAGGAGGATCTTTCAAGAGAAACTTCCATTTGATTTTCTAGCTCCGAGAGCTACTTTAATGGCTTGTGCCCATAACAAGTAGTTATGACCATTCAACTTTACAGAGGTAATCTGCATACTGACCTGATCAGATGAAGTGTTGGAGGCGGATTTATTTGAGTTAGAATCAGCCATGACGAATAACGTTGAGAAAGACCACCCAAGAAAGAATAAAGAAGCAACCCCCACAACCATGGAGAATATGGGAGCAAGCCTAAGAAGAGGTTCCCTCTCGAGGAACGCCTCGAGGAACGCCTCTTCTCATTATATGATTTGTGTGAACACAGTAAAGTCCCACCATAAGCATTCTCTGCATCTCCACTGCATTAAATGAAACTAAACGTCCCTTTCAACTTTGGATCAACTGCCTCAATCAGTTTCCCTTTCTCCCAGTAGCTCCATACCAATCAACAAGCACCGTACCAGCATCATCGACAGGCCTTTTCCCTGTAGCTACCTCTAGCACCACTAGACCGAAGCTGTAAACATTTCTGTGATGGAACACCATAATAAACATATTAAGGAGCAAGATCTCCCATTTTCCCAGCTGGTATTGTAGCTTCCCTGGTTATAGAACTATGTTCATAGACTTCTGCCTAAATCTCCTAGCTTGGCATTGAATTCTGCATCAAGCATTATATTTCAAGTCTTAACTAACCCCTATGAATTCTTTCTCTCTCACATTCTGAATGCAGATATGATAGAGCAGACGCAACTCCGAGAACTAGATTCAACCTTTGCTTTCTTTTCCTCTGGCTAGTAAGATGTTTCAGTTCGCCAGGTTGTCTCTTGCCTGCCCATGGATTCAGCAGCAGTTCAAAAGGTTAACCTATTCCGGAATCTCCGGATCTACGCTTATTTTCAACTCCCCGAAGCATTTTCGTCGCTTACTACGCTCTTCCTCGTCTCTGGGTGCCTTGGTATCCACCGTAAGCCTTTCCTCGTTTGAACCTCGCCCTTCACTTCAACTCATACATACTACTTTTTGACTTCCAGGAGATCAGATTTTGACCCAAGAACACAGCAAAACCGGTGATCGATCGTCTGGGTATCAGGGTATCCAAACCAATCAGAGTCTGCAAAGCTTTTAAGTTGAATCTCTGAATCTGCATAATACATCAGACCTTGTCCAGGAGAATTCTTGAGGTAATGGAGAATTAGAGTGGCAGCCTGCATATGTGGAACTCGAGGAGCAGCAACAAATTGACTTAAACGATTCACAGCATATGTAATGTCAGGCCGTAAGATACTGAAGCTGTCCTTCCAACCAGCCAACCCATATTACTTAGTAACGGTTGAACACAACACTTACTTTGGCCAGGTTCTTCCATCTCCTTCGGATCCTGTAACTCTCTCCTTCTCCTCAAATGAGAGCATTTGAGACTTCTCCTCATCAACTAGTTAATGAGACTTCTCGTGCTGAAAAAGATCATTTCATTGACCTACGGCACGGAAGGAAAGCACCGCTGCTAGCTCGCCTTGTCCATGGAACTTATCCTGTTGAGAATCCTATCTTGCTTGACTGCGCTGGGAAGTCTTTCCTTAAAGCATTGATTTGACTTGGAGTATCCGCTTAAGTGAGAAAAGGAACTTTATTTATTTAGCTTGAACCTTGAGCCGTAGAAGAGGACCTTTCAGAAGGACGGCTGGAGGAACCCCTTGAGCATGGACGAGAGTGAACCTATTTAAAGGTTTACTGTATCGTTTACTGGTGATGGGAATATGTAATATTGTTGTAGAAGTTTCCAGCCTCACAGGTTTTAGATTGAACTATGGAACCGAGCGAAGACCTTTGAGATTGAGATTCCCCAGTCCACTTATGAAATGGATCCGGATTCACCGCTTTCGACTGAGATGTAAAGTCACCTTCGCCTTTGCTTTTCGTATTCTATGCGGTTTTCTCAGAGGTTATTCTGTCTGATCAGCTTTATAATCTCCTCTCTTACTTATTGGTCCAACGGAATTCTGCTTTATCATGAAAGTTCTCGACCGAGGAATTCCATTTCGGTAGCAGGCTTCTAAATACGCTGCTTGCCCGAACCAAGGACCTTCACATTCTAATCAAAGGTAAGATGCTAAGGGTACCGATAACTTCTGATTATGGATTCTATCCAAGGATCGGGTTCTATCTATGATTCGTGCGACGAATGCGATGACTCTTGGTTAAGGCAAGGCCTTAAAACATCGATCAAGCATTCTATCGAGCCCTTACTCATCAATCAATGAAAAGAGATACCGACCCTCTTGTGGATTGTGCGTGAGGAGCCTCCCTATCAAAACAATTAGTCTCTTCCAATGAGCAGAAAAACAACGATAGGCAATTACCCCATGCTACTCTCAGCCAGATGGAAGGTCATACGATAGGATGCGGCAGATCGAAAGAAATCCAGTGAGTAGAAGCGGTATTGCAGATAGGCGAATGAAAGACTGGCGGAGGACGGGTATTCCATCATACAAGAGGAATCACAGAGAATGCCCTGCACACTCCAAAAGAAGAACCTAACAGATCTGAGACCCTCCTTGTACGGAAGAGCAAATCCAAAGAAGTTGTTCTGGACGAGAGAGTAGGAATAGGTACCTGCTTCAACCATAGAAAGTCAACAGAGGGGTGATCCTGCTTAGGTTTTCAAACCTAACTCGGAATGACGAGGTTAAGAAGAGGAAGATAGAAGGGAAGGGGTAGCTGATTAACCAACTGTAATACAAAAGGTACGATGATCCTCCTAGGCTTGCGGACCTACTCGGAACTGTGGAAAGAAAGCAAAGATATTTAAAAACGGGGCTTGCGCCCCTGCTTTAGCTGCACTTGCAGAGGTAGCTACAGTCGCGAGCAGGTCCTTGCTCGCTCCCTCCAAATGTTGGTTAGCTACGATAGAACACGGATAATAAACAGATAATTGCAGTGAAGGAAGAATGACAGAGAAATACGTATATGATAAGAAAGCTGCTTACAGGAGTTAGCCAGCTCACTTCCCTCGTTCGAATGGGGAGATAGATAAAAGAAACGAAACTCTATCAAATATAGAGAAGCCCAATTGCATTCAAATATCGTAAGAGAATAAAAATCTCATTCCAGTTAAAAAGATAGAGAAGAAGATTCTCATTTAAGTTATATAGAGAAGAAAGGTCCACAGAAGGTTGGGAAGTCAGTACGCCCGGTTCACGAGGTTCTACCACTGCAGGGCCCAATCATAGTCAAAAGAAGAGTTTGATCCTGGCTCAGAAGGCTTGTTACAACGCGGAAGCCTTATTTGATTATAAGGAAGATTTTGTCCCCAACTTTTTGGATTAACGGGCATTTTCGGGGACTAGCCCTAATTTTCCGACCAGAATACGAATAAGATCAAAAAGGCCATCATTGGGGCAAACAATGCAATAGTTTCGGTTAGAGCAAAGCCCAAAATGGCATAACCAAATGATTGTTTAGCCAATGATGGATTTCGCGCCACAGAATGGATCAAAGAACTGAAGACGTTTCCAATACCGACAGCAGCTCCCGCTGAAGCAATTGTAGCAGCTCCGGCACCTATTGATTTTGCACCTTCTAACATCCCTTTCTCACACTTCTTTCAATTCTTCTTTCTTCTCATACCCAAAAATAGGAAAAATAATAATATAACACCGATAGTAGTAATAGTAAATAAAAATGTAAAATTCCATTCTTCTAGGGGTGTGGGGATTTCCATCACTCTAACATAGTTAGAGTAACATTTTTCTTCATATTCTTGAAGAAAATTAGCAGGGCCAGGAACCCCCAAATTCTGCATATACCACTCATTCACTCGAGTTTTTAAATTGAGGATTTCTCGAAAAAAGATCAAGTTCAGCTTATCGCTGAGGAGTTCTGCAGGAGTCTGGTCCAATTCTCGCTGCAGGTCTCGAATATACGGGGACTGTATGATCCCACCATAAAAGTCATACCGCTGATTTACTAAGAAGTGATTCAAGCGTGTAATATTTACAATGATGAGTGGATCTACGATGTCTCCCGGTAAACTCACTGTCCCTGAGCAATACAAAGGATCCGATATTACGTCCAATTCTGATTTATTCGGTAATATATCCCGAAGTGGGACTCCCGTCAGAATGTCGTTTTCCGCAGAATAATTTGCGGAACTCGAAAAAAGGAGATTTAGATTTCTTCGCATAATTCCATTTTTGAATTCAGAGGCAAGGAGGAATACCGCTTTAGAAAAAAAAAGTCAACCTTATGAACTGAACGAAAGCACTAACTCCAGAGCTTGGGCAAAGTAGCGACTATTCGTGCCCTGATAGATCAGGTCTAAATAGATCGCGTTCGCTCCTAAGAGATTCTCTGCAGGAGTATTAACAATAAAAAAAAGATTTAAAACTTTAGGTATATTTATACCCGTTAGAGACGGAATGTCATCATAAGGGTGTTGTTCCTTATATTTAGTAAAAAGAGATGAGAGTAGGAATTCCACTTCCAAAAGAGATTCCTACAACTACCTTGCTGAGCTGGAATGAAAATCTTCTTCTCTTATGATATTTGATAGAGTTTCGTTTCTTTTATCTATCTCCCCATTCGAACGAGGATCCCTTTGAAGAAGGAATTGAGAGTCCGCCCGGGAATCCTATTTTTTGAAGTAAGTTTGGAAAGATCCAAGCTGCAAGGTAAGTTAGTTTTGAAAGATTCTTCTCCAGCCCTAAGAGCTAGAAACTTCAGTGAGCTCTTCAGACAATCAAGCAGTAAAGCTTTATCACTTTTTCCTTAGCAGCTGCGCCCAACCATCTGTGCATAACAAAGAAAAAGCTTCACCGACTGCTATGATTCCTAACTAACTTACCTTGCCGAGAAGAGACAGCGGCCTTTAGCGGGACTGTTGTCAACAGATGCCAGCGTTCCTAGCGGGCAGATACAACCGATTCGCGTAAACGGAGCGAAAGTGGACCAGAGCCCAAAGTGGTGCGCAGTGACGGAAGTTTTCATCTTTTTGACTTTCGTTGTAGCCCGTTCTTTACAACACTTGGAAAAAAGCTTGACTTAGCTCAATGCCCATTTATTTTCTTTATTGAATGCCGGCCGGAACTGACTGAATCTATCTTACCGGAGAATCAGTTGCTAGCCTGAACAGCCGTATTCAATGCCTTCTGTGCCGGGACAGTAGACTGACTTAACTGACTTCTCAATCACATAGTAGAGAAGAATGCTGCTATTCGGAGAATCTTGCAAGCGTACTTCAATCTCTCGTTGGTGCACACTCTGGACTTGTCGATCGTTATTCTATATGATAAGTGAAGGAATGCTGGATCTTTGCACGAATAAGCAAAGCTGTGGGGAGAGTTCCTCGATTCGCCGATAGGATTGTTTTCAGGAATGGAATCATAAGCAAAGAATGCTCTGTTTGCTATTGAATCAGAATGTACACTAAGGGTGTGACTAAACCATATTTGAGTATTCAATGAGTTTACCACTGCAACGAATAGAACAATAAGACGATAGGGGTATGCGACTAGACCTGCAAGCCTCTTTTTGTTTCTGAGGAGTTATAGGCCAGCCAGGACTAGTGTGATCCTAACCGGTCTTCTTCTTACTTACACTATTCCGGGATTGATGTCCGCTTGGAAGAGTGAGGGTTTAGGCTTTCCAGGAAGAGTCTCGACTAAAAGGAGAGGAAGAGATGAGACCAAATCCTTCTCACTTGAGAGATGCGAAGAAGGAACTGTTTTCAGGACAAAGACTCGAAGGGCTCGGTTGTGAGGAAGTGAATAATTTAGGGAACGGTCCGACCTAAGCCACAGTTTGATCGACAAGCTCAGTTTACAATGAAAATAAATGCAAGAAGAAGAAGGACGACAACGGAATGGGATTACGCATCTTCATAGGAACTATTCAACTTCGATCGCAAATAGCTGGTCTCGGAAAAGCAAAGCAGAGGAGTGTGCTGAACAAGGCACCTTCCGATACTTCCTCTCACTCCAAACCAAAGAGAAGAACAAAAGGAGCTCTTTCGAGAATCCCAGTAGAACCTGAGTATACATACATATGAGATCAGAAGAACTTACCTTAGGGATTATACTTCCCCCACCTAACAGCTAATAACAGAACTAAGGAATACAGATTAAACAGAGAAAGAGCTCAGGTACTCCCCGGTCAGTTCAGTCTGAGAGATAAGCGATTCAAAGACCTTCATTCCTCTGATTAAGATCAAGCTGCATTCGACAGCTAGGATCATTTCTTTTCTTCCCCTTCTTCCGTTACACGCCAATAGTTTAGCCTATTTCCCCTAATAGGATAAGATGCTGACGTTTGAAAGTCAATCTTTTTGACCTACTAAGTAATAGCTTTCATTGAAGTGAGTCTACTCTAAATAGGATTTCCACAGTAGGAAAACTAGACATCAGGAAATCTATTCAATCAAGACGGTTGGCTAAAGACATGGGATGTGAGTATACTTTTCGAGTTGGTACTCACCTTCTATCCCTAACTTCTAAATAGAAAGATTCTGAGGTAGGATCTCCGACATTGCCAGCTCCCTATCCCCTTTTTTCTTTCACAAAAAGATTCGATTCTGTCTGTCTGTACGGCTATCTGAACGACTTATTCAACCTCAACTCCCGTACCAAGAAGGATCAAAGACGTCTGTACTGTACCATTGAGTAACCGCTCTGTAAGACTACTGAACGACTAGTCCGTTCCATCCTAAACATCGATTGAATGAAGTCCTTCTGAACTGTAATCATGAATTGGATTCGAACCAATATATCCGCCGACTTT